CAGACCGGCTTACTAATGGGATGTCCTAATACATTACAAAATTTCGCTTTAGCCAACGATCTAATTAGAGGAATAATTGGAATTCTTGTATCAAGCTTTTTCATAAGATTTTCCATTATAAATGACTTTTTCAACATTTGACTCCGTACCACTGAAGGATTTAGCCGCACATTTGAAAAATAGCCCAAAAAGTCAAATGAATGCTCGTATAATTGGTTTATATGGATCTTTCCTGGTTGAGACCAAACATAAAAATGACATTGCCATAAATGGATAAGATAGTATTTCCATTTTTTCATCAAAAAGGGCGTATTCTTTGAAGCCAGAATGGATTTTCCTTGATATCTAACATAATGAATGAAGGGGTCCTTGAAGAACCATAGGGTGGACGGAAAATCCTTATCAAAGACTTCTACAAAATGTTCTATTTTTGCATAGAAATAGATTCGCTCAAAAAGGACTCCAGAAGATGTTAATCGTAAATAAGAAGATTTGTTACGGAGAAAAAGAAAGATGGATTCGTATTCACATACATAAAAATTATATAGGAACAGGAAAAATCTTTGATTACTTTTTGAAAAAGTAGAAATCCTTTTTTTTGGAGTAATAAGACTATTCCAATTACAATACTCATAAAGAAAGAGCCTTAATAAATGAAAAGAGGAGGCATCTTTCACCCAGTATCGAAGGGTTTGAATCAAGATTTCCAGATGGATAGGGTAGGGTATTTGTACATTTGACACATAATTTAAATATGGAAATTTTTCCTCAAAAAAAGGAAATATTGAATGAATTGATCGTAAATTATAAGATTTTATGATTTCCGCCTTTTCTAAGGAAGAGATTAATTGCAGGGAAAATGGAATTTCCACACTGACGGAAAGCCCCTCTGATATTATTTGAGAATACAAATTCTTGTTGTACCCCCAAAATGGATTTTTGTTAGAATCATTAGCAGAAATAATCAAATGATTCTGTTGATACATTCGAGTAATTAAACGTTTTACAATTAGTAAACTAGATTTATTGTCATAACCTAGATTTTCCACCAAAATGGGGCTGTTTAAACCATGATCGTAAGCAAGTGCATAAATATACTCCCGAAAAATAAGTGGGTATAGGAAGTCATGTTGACGAGATCTATCTAGTTCTAAATATACTTGAAATTCCTCCATTTTTGAAATTCGATTGAGGCCAAGGATCGAGGATTTTTTGGGTTATCAACTAATACATAGTGCGATACAGTCAAAACAGGGTATTCTATTCTAATAAAAAAGAAATAGATACCTAGAAAACAAGTAAGACTCATCAACGGACTCTCTCTACTCGCTTTTTCCATCTAATTGTTTTATGTTCGTTCTAGGATAACAAGATAGTTAGAAATCCTTTATTTTCTCAACCCAACCGCTCTTTTGATTTTGGAAAAAAAAAAAAGAATATCTTTATCAATATACTCTTTCTTCTACACATTTATCACCACCCCATAATATAATGGAGAATCGCTAATAGTTAGGATTCATAACAAAAATCAATAATCCATTCATGGGAAAAGTTTTTCCCACATCAAGTACTAATATTTTGATTTTTAACGTATAATTAGATGGGGTAATCATTCAAATTAAAAACGAGAGCTCGTTCCTTTTTGTTTCCCTATAATTGGAGCCACCAAACTCTATCCATTTATTAATTCAACCCAACTGTGAATTTATTTTTTTGCGAGCCAAGAATTCAAACAAGGATTTGGGCCCGATCCAATAACAATGAAATATTCTTAGAATTCTCCATTGATACGACATGCTGCTTTTTCCATTCATTCCTTTCTGGATCAGTCGTGGTCTTACAAACTCTACCGATGGTATGGACGAATCCATTGCTTCATAGAAATGTGTAAAAATTGGAGTCGCACTTAAAAGCCGAGTACTCTACCATTGAGTTAGCAACCCTAAAAAAATAAACTACAAAAATAAACTAATAGGATGGGTAGATACAATCACAATCAAAATAAATAAAAAGATTGAATTGGATAATAAAAAGATATTCCATTAAAATCTAAAATCCAATTGAAAGAAAAAAGATTTTAAATGTCGAAGTCGAATCGATTCTGAACATAAAAATGTTCAGATCAGATGAAAATACAAGAAATCTTTTCAGATAACAGATTAAAAAAAAAAAAGAAAATAACACTTTATAGACCGCCTCTTTGTCTCCTATGTTATACATTATTTTCGTTTTATTTAAGAATTCTTATTATTTTATTATATTTATATTCCTTTATATTCTTATTCTAATTTAGTTTTATATTCTAATTTAGATTAGAATTTTTTTTTATTTTTATTATATTATTATAATTAGAATAATAATTTATAATTTAGTTTTATATTCTAATTTAGATTAGAATTTTTTTTTATTTTTATTATATTATTATAATTAGAATAATAATTTATAATTATAATAATGATAAAGTAAAAAAGAATCCTATGGAACGGGAATAGGAATAAATGGATCCATTTATTCACGATCGGATTATATTTGTTTGATACACTGTTGTCAATATTAATGTTGAAAAAAGAATACAATGGAGAAAATAAACGAATTAATAACTTAAATATTAAATAACCATCATTTATTACTTAATTTATTCATTTGTCCATTTTTTTTATTTTATATTATCAATAAAAATGGATTTTTGTAGTTATAGAAAACAGCATTCTATGGCAGCAATAAGAAATCCAAAATTAGGTATGAATAGAGCAAGAGAGCGGAGGGGGGGATAAGAGAGAAAAGGATTATATAAATCTATATACAAGTCATCCACACCCTCTTTTTTTTATTTATTTTATTAATTGAAATTGAATTTCGTTTGTTGATTAGGATAAAGTTCCATAAAAACACCCGCCTTTTTTGAAATATCCTGAACAGTTCCTGTGGGTTGAGCGCCTTTTTCAAGGAAATATAGAATAACAGGAATATTTAAATAGGTTTGATTCTTTATCGGATCATAAAAACCCACTCTCCGAAGATCTCTCCCCTCTCTTCGGGATCGAACATCAATTGCAACGATTCGATAAACGGCTCATTGGGATAGATATAGATAAACAATACACCCCCCCTAGAAACGTATAAGAAGTTTTCTCCTCGTACGGCTCGAGAAAATGGAAATTATGTCTATGTATAGAATTATGATGTCAAATAGATCCATAAAATCATCAAATCAATTAGACTATGATTTAAATTAAGATTTAAATTAAATACTTTTTTCTTATTCTTTCCCGAAAAAAAATCACTCGTATTCGCAACCTCATAACTCAAGTTGGATAACTCTCAAATAACTCAAAGGAAAACAAAACCCTTAGTTAGGTATTTTATTTCATTTATTGAGCGGTCTCTACCCCCTTTCTTGTCTGTCTCCCTTAGAATCTATTTTTCGTCTTCAGTCTAATATAGTTGTTGAGACAATTGAAAATGGTATTTACTTGTTCCACGATCCGTTAGCTTTTCCTTGAATCCTTGGGTTTAGACATTATTTCGAGGACCTTTAATCATTTCAAAAATGGCAGCAACATACCCATTTTGATTTCTTTCCATCAAAGAATCGTACAAATAGACAAATAGATGGTTGATTCCCCCGGATCCACTTTTGATCGAAATAGTTTTACCAATTCCAACAAATTTTACTTTTTTTTTTAAACTTGCTCGAATTGGATCCTTTCGATTTCTATAGCGAAAATATACTTACGAAGTTGTTCTAACTTATTAATTTTCACTAACCCTAGAAACTTGCCCCTGAGAAATGAATCAACTCGAGCTCCATCATGTACTATTTCCATCATCAAACCCTCTCCCCTCCCCCAAAAAAGAAATTCGAGTGGAACAGAACAAACGATGTCGAGAAAGAGCACCCTCATCTCTATATAATAGAAAATGGTGGATGTAAGAATCCACGGCTTCTAATCATGTCTTTCAAGCCGCACGTTGCTTTTTACCACATCGTTTCAAACGAAGTTTTACCATAACATTCCTCTAATTTGGAGCCGGCATGTAATTGATTCAATTCTGAAATCATGAATAGTCATTGATTCAATCGATACATAATAATCCACATTTTTCCTTCTATATGAATGGCAAAAAGAAGTATAAAAAAATCAAATTAACTCGATATTGTAGGAATCGAATTTCTATTCTATTTATTTCTTTTTTAGAAAAAAGAAATTCGAAATATTCTTATTCTTAAACTTAAATAAACAAAAAAGAAATTCGAAATATTCTTATTCTTAAACTTAAATAAACAATAATAAAAAATAGAAAAAAAAATGGAATTAATAGAAAATTAATAGAATTAGAATTCAGAATTCAAATTATTATCAAATTCTTATTATTCTTATTACTTATCTTATATATATTATTTATATATATTTTCTATTTAGATATATTTTCTATTTAGATTAGATTATTTTTCTTATATATATTAATTAGTTTTTATAATTAGTTTTTATTAGAATAATTATTAGAATAATATACATTGAATAATATATATTATCCATTTTTAATATACAATAACAACAATAACACGAATAAAAAAGAATAAGTTCTTTTTGAATCCACATTTTCAAAGTGACTCGATTTAGAGACAAATCATTAAAAAAAAAAGAAGAATCCCATTCTACCCAATATTATATACTCTTAAACAGAAGGTTTCTCAAAAAAGGGCAATCTTTATTATGATATACAATTTGTATTCAGATATGATATATATCATGAATGGCTGGGACGGAAGGATTCGAACCTCCGAATAGCGGGACCAAAACCCGTTGCCTTACCACTTGGCCACGCCCCATTTCTATTTCCATTCGACACTAATAAACACTATTATTGATATTGGTTGTTCGTCAATTCCAGTCTAAATATCTAAATATCTATAGAATAAATTGTTGCTAAAATTTTGATATGTCTAGATATAGAATGAAACTTAAATTATTGATCATTACATATAATTCAATTAAGATATTGCATGAAATTATTATTTTGATTTTCAATTCTTTTGATTTCTTTTTTTTATTTATTATTAAAATTTAGAATATTTAATAGCATTAATAGCACAAATCATATTTATTAATAGTATAAATCATAAATGAAATAAAGAATAACAAAAAAAACGAAATTCAAAAAAGAAATTGAAAATTCATTTATTAGAAAATTCAGAATATATTAATAATAATATTAACTTAATTTTAATTAATTTAACTCACAAAAAGAAAAAATACAATTATCTTAAAGAACAAAATGTTTGTTATGCTTAATATCTTTAGTTTGGTCTGTATTTGTATTAACTACGCCCTTTATTCAAGTAGTTTTTTCTTCGCGAAATTACCTGAAGCTTATGCTTTTTTGAATCCAATTGTAGATATTATGCCAGTAATACCTGTACTCTTTTTTCTCTTAGCTTTTGTTTGGCAAGCTGCTGTAAGTTTTCGATGAGATCCTTAATTTGAATACTGTCCTAGAAAAATTCATAATTTATTCGAAAAAAAGATTCGAACATTTTAACAATTTGAATTTCTAAGATCAGATAAGTTTTACAGTGTGAATCCTCATGTGTAGTATAGGAGAATCTATTCTCTTTCTTTTTTTATGATCTTGGAGATTGTGTAATGCTTACTCTAAAACTTTTTGTTTACACGGTAGTGATATTCTTTGTTTCTCTTTTCATCTTCGGATTCCTATCTAACGACCCAGGACGTAATCCGGGGCGTGAAGAATAAAAATATCATTCTTTATTCTTTTGTTTTCTGTGTTTTCCTTGCTTGTGCTTGATTTTGAAATACTCTTATTATCCATTTTACATCTTTAACTATTATACTTATATACTTATACTATTATTTAACTATTAAATTCAATAATAAAATATAAGAAATCGTTAATAAAAAAATCAAACAAACAAAGAAAAGAAACAAAAGGGGCTCTGTTCTATAAATTCAAAAAGGTAAATAAAATACCAAATCATCGATGGAAACGGAAAGAGAGGGATTCGAACCCTCGGTACGACAAATTCGTACAACGGATTAGCAATCCGACGCTTTAGTCCACTCAGCCATCTCTCCCCAATTGAAAAAGGCCCTTTTTTATATTTAATATTTCTATCTTATCTCTCTTTGACTTTTTCATATTATTTCATATTAAATAATAATATTTAATAATATTAATTTCATATTAAAAATCTCATATTAAAATCTCATATTAAAATCTCATATTAAACATATTACTCATATTAAACATATTAAATAAATATAAATATAATAAATAGAATATAATAATAAATAATAATAGAATTAATATATATTAATTCTATTTCTATTATTCTATTATTATATTTTATATTATATAAATTATATATTATTCTAATATTCTAATATATATTATTATATATTATTCTAATTATATTAGAAATTCATTATAAATTCTAAATAATAATTCTAAATAATAATAATAATATTAATAAATATTAGAATTCTATTATAAATAATAATATTAAAAATGTTAATAATAAAGAATTATTAATATAAAAATTATTAATTAATTAATAATTTTTAATATTCATTTTAATAATTAATATTCGAATATAAATTTAGAATAAAAAAACAAGTTTTTCAGCCCGGCCAGTTTAGTACCTAGCCGGGCCCTTTTTGTTCCCATGAATCCTGGATAAAAATGATTTATTTGATCTGAAAAAAAAAATACTTGTTATTGAAACAAGATCAAACATAAGAATGTCATTTCTTATTACTCTTTCTTTTTTTCCGGTAAAGTATCTAAAAGATAAAAAAAAGAATGGAACTAAGAATTCTTGCACAATGCATTTTTATGTTATGGCTTAAGTAGTTTTGTCGAGATGTATTTGTCAAAACACCCTTAGCAAAACAAAATCCAAAAATCAAACGAGTCCCCTTTTCTTAATTTCATTAGATCCCCTTACGAAACATGTTAACACTATAAATTTCATGATTCTTTTATGATCCTATTTCTGATTCCCCTGTTGGACAAAAATTCCATTTATATACAATAATCGCATTGGAGCGGGTATAGTTTAGTGGTAAAAGTGCGATTCGTTCTATGGATCCCTTATTAGTTAAGGGATCCCTCGTTTGATTCATATTCTGATCAAAAACTTTATTTCTTATCTTAAAAGGGTTTAATCCTTTACCTCTCAACGAACAATTCGAGGAATAATATACATTATCGTAATTTGTATTCAAGAAGAATCAATTCAAAATTGGCAAATTGAATTATGAGATTACAAAACATAAGTTTTTTGAATTGGATCAATACTCCCAATTTTTTGAGTATGAGTAAAGGATCCATGGAGAAAGATATAGAAAGTTTTTTTTATCGTAACTAAATCTTCCATTTTTTTTATTTGTATAGGAGAGATTGAAGCAAAATAGCTATTAAACGATTACTTTAGTTTACTAGAGACATCGACATATTTATTTTAGCTCGATGGAA